TTCCGATTCATAAGAGCGAACAACTATTTCGTTTTTCGATGTGAATTTCACACAACGGGGGAGATACTCAATAATTAATCAATTTTTTTTCTATTTGATTCATATTTTTTGATTTATTTGATTTCATATTTCTATAATTTTTTTATTTTTTGAGTTGGAATATAATATAGAATAGAATTTCTATTTCAAATTCAAAATTAGAACATAATAATTGAATATCATAATGATTTAATCATAATGATTTAATTAAATTGAATAGAATAATGAATGAAATTAAAAAAAATGAAAAATAATAATTAATAAAAATTAGAATATTCATATATTTTTTTTATTTGTTTGTTTTCTCGATTGTATTCTTTTTTCAACACGAATATTGACAACAGTGTATCAAACAAATATAATCCGATCGTGAATAAATGGATCGATTTACTCATGTTACATAGGTTTTTTTGACTTCATCAAATGGTGGATTCGTTGGATTTTGTTTGATACAAACAAGAAGTTTTTGGGGGGAAATATTAAATAAAATTAAAATTTTGATTAGAGAATTCCATTTTTTTTGTTTTTATTGCGATTGGATATACACATCTTTTTTTAATTTGATTAGGGTTGCTAACTCAATGGTAGAGTACTCGGCTTTTAAGTGCGACTCCATTTTTTACACATTTCTATGAACGAATTGGTTCATCCATACCATCGGTAGGGTTTGTAAGACCACGACTGATCCAGAAAGGAATGAATGGAAAAAGCAGCATGTCGTATCAATGGCGAATTCTAAAAATTTTTCATTCGTATTGGACCCGGCCCACATTTTTGTTTGAATTGTTGGCTCGGAACAAATGAATTCAGTTGGGTTGAATTAATAAAGGGATAGAGCTTATCTGCTCCAATTATAGGGAAACAAAAAGCAACGAGCTTTCATTTTTTATTTGAATGATTACCCCATCTAATTATACGTTAAAAAAAAATTAGTGCTTGCTGTGGAAAAAGTTTTTCCCACGAATGGATTTTGGATTTTTGTTATGAGTCCTAACTATTAGCTATTCTCCATTATGTTATGGGGTAGCGATAAATGTGTAGAAGAAAGAGTATATTGATAAAGATATTTTTTTTTTCCAAAATCAAAAGAGCGATTGGTCCAAAAAATAAAGGATTTCTAACTAGCTTGTTGTCCTAGAACAATTAGATGGAACAAGCGAGGAGAGATAGTCCATTGATGGGTTTTACTTGTTTTCTAGGTATCTATTCATATTTGTTTTTTATTGGAATTCGGATATATAATAGAATACCCTGTTTTGACTGTATCGCACTATGTATCATTTGATAATCCAATGAATCTCTGATCCTTTGACCAAATAGAATTTCTAAAATGAAGGAATATCAAGTATATTTAGAACGAGATAGATCTCGCCAACAGGACTTCCTATACCCACTTATTTTTCGGGAGTATATTTATGGACTTGCTTATAGTCATGATTTTAATAGATCCAGTTTTGTGGAAAATGTAGGTTATGACAATAAATTTAGTTTACTAATTGTAAAACGTTTAATTACTCGAATGTATCAACAGAATCATTTGATCATTTCTGCTAATGATTCTAACAAAAATCCATTTTTGGGGTATAATAAGAATTTTTATTCTCAAATAATATCAGAGGGTTTTGCCATCGTCGTGGAAATTCCATTTTTCCTACAATTAAGCTCTTCCTTAGAGGAAGCAGAAATCGTAAAATCTTATCAAAATTTGCGATCAATTCATTCCATTTTTCCCTTTTTGGAAGATAAATTTACATATTTAAATTATGTGTCAGATATACGAATACCCTATCCTATCCATCTGGAAATCTTAGTTCAAATCCTTCGATATTGGGTGAAAGATGCCCCTTTTTTTCATTTATTACGGTTGTTTCTTTATAATTTTTGTAATTGGAATAGTTTTAGTACTCCAAAATCTACTTTTTCAAAAAGTAATCCAAGATTATTCTTGTTCCTCTATAATTTTTATGTATGTGAATATGAATCTATCTTCCTTTTTCTACGTAAAAAATCCTCTCATTTACGATTAAAATCTTTTAGCGTTTTTTTTGAGCGAATCTTTTTTTATGCAAAAAGAGAACATCTTGTAGAAGTTTTTGCTAAGGATTTTTCGTCTACCTTAACATTCTTCAATGATCCTCTCATTCATTATGTTAGATATCAAGGAAAATCCATTCTGGCTTCAAAGAATGGGCCTCTTGTGATGAATAAATGGAAACACTATTGTATCCATTTATGGCAATGTTTTTTTGATATTTGGTCTCAACCAGGAACGATCCATATAAACCAATTATCCGAACATTCATTTCACCTTTTAGGCTATTTTTCAAATGTTCGGTTAAATCGTTCAGTGGTACGGAGTCAAATGCTGCAAAATACATTTCTAATCGAAATTGTTAGCAAAAAACTTGATATAATAGTTCCAATTATTCCTCTAATTAGATCATTGGCTAAAGCGAAATTT